ATCCGATGGATCTGTTATGGTTATTTCATACCCCCCTTTTTCTTTTCGTATGATTTTACTTACTATGCCCGCCCCTGTAGCATTATAAACTGTATTGTTACTCTTGCTTCCGTCGGGATAAATCTGGCCCCTTCCCCTATTCCCCCCTACGTATATAGGATATTTTAAGAAGTGAACATCTTTCTTAGTAGCGGGGTCGGGGGAAAGAATAGGAAAGGTGATTTCACTATATTTCTGACCGGGGACAGGCCCTATCACAAGAATATTTTGTTTATTAGGGCGATAGCTCTGAAAAGACAAATTGCCTATCTTTTCTTTCATCTCGGGAGAAATACGATCGGGAGGAGCTAATTCAAACCCCTCCGGTAAAATAAGAACAGCCCCCACATTCAAACCCCCTTTCTTACCATTAGCAAGAACTTGTTTCACTTGCTTATCATAAGGAATTCGAACAACTGCTTCAAATACAGTATCAGGGAGTACCGCCTGTGGAACCTCAATATCCACGGGCTTATTAGCTAAATGGCAGTTGGCACATACAATACGCCCAGTCGCTTCTCGTGGATTTTCATAACCCTGCTGCGCAAAAATGGGATATGCACTTGAAATGGATGTCCGAGTTATGATATATATCATGAGCGATACGGAAATAGATCGAGTAATATGTTCCTTTATCCAAGAAAAAGTCTTTCTAGTTTGCATGGTCTAATCATTGATCCGAAAATTTCTACAATAAATTTGGCAGGTCGCTAGTATAGTTCCCTGTCCACGATTCTGCTATTTATTGGAATCATTTTACTAGAATACTATAGTATAAGTATACTATGAAAATAGTATGAAAATCTCCTGTTTTTAATACTTATGTAGAACTACAAAGTAAGAAACATTCTAATTGGATTAATATCGGCGGATCGTTTATCAATCATTCATTGAATGATAAATAACTACAAGTGACGGAGATACACGATTTAAATAATGAAAAATCCAATATTTAAAAATAGTATCGAGAATAACTGGAAAAGTGGAAACAAGACCAGATATAATTTGATCATTATGACCAAATCCAAAATCTTTGTAGACAGAACCAATCATTAGTTCCCAACCATGGGGTGAATGAAATCCGATACATAAATCGGTTAATAAAAGAATCAAAAAAGCTTTGACTGTATCACTTAAGTTATATAGGAATTCTTGAGTCCAAGAGTTAAGAATAACAAGTTCTTGATTACCTAAAATAGAATAACCGGTTAGAATAACAAAACAGATTAGATTTGTTGAGAAGTGAAAAATCGTATGGATACGATCCTCATTGTGTATATTGATTAATTGGATCGTTTCTTTGTGGATTTCTATAGGAAGCTTTTGTAGATGTGTCTCCGAGTATTCCTTGATCATTTCTTCCAAGAAGAGGATTTCCTCTAATTCTATGAACTTTTCTAGAATACTTTTTTCTTGCATATCATTCAAAAAAATTTCGGATTGACCCGTATTCGACCAATTAGTAACCCAAGATTCCATACTTTTAGTAAATGAGAGAGAAATCCACCAGGGCAGAAATACTATAGATGCAAGATACAAAAGAGGAGTGAATGCTTTCTTTTTTGCCATTTTTCACCTGTGAATTTAAAATTAACCCACTTCATTTGTCGACTCTATGTGATCCAATATTTCTTTCAAACCAAACATGAGTTCTCGACAAGGTATCAAACCTATGAATCTATTTTATTTGTGATTTTGTTTGAATCTAGAAAGAATACAGAAATAGACTAAGACTCCACTTCGAATTCGACTGAAGAAATAATACAAAATTGTGTTTCCAGATATCTCAATTCATCAAATTCCAAACAAAACACGTGTCTCCTTTCGATCAATGAACAAAAGAAGTCCTTTAAGGAATGAATATTGTTGAGATTTTGAGACGTAAAGAACAAAGAACTCTGTTTCTATCAAAATATCCAATATTTCAAAAAAATTCCAAGGATTTCCCATAGTCAAGAATAGAATAATTGAGAGAAAAATATTGTGATGATCAAAAAGTCGATTGACAAAAAGAAAAGAATTTACAAGATATGATTTATCTGCATCTAAAGTATCACTTAGCTATAGAAAAAAACAAGATTCTTGTATTTTTCCCTCCTGCGGAGAAAGCATTCGTTCTTCAGCCCAATCCCTTTCTCAAAAGACTTCAATTGGTACGCGCAAGAAATAGGCCAATTCCGCGGCTTTTTGTTCAATTTCTCGTGGAGTCAAATTCTCATCAGTACGGGTCAACGGAATAGCCCCCCGGCCTCTGATGTCCATATAAAGGATACGGCGAGCATAAATACCCTCTTTAACTTCTATTCTAACGGATTGAATATCTTTTATACGGAATCGGAGGAATATGCGACGATTTTTTCCAGGAAATCCCCACCGAAAAATACACACCACTCCTTCCTTTCTATCGAATTGATCATAACCACTACCTACATTCCAGGAAATTGTGCACCACAAATAGGAACTAATAAAGAGACCTGCGATCCCGTAGAAAGACATCACGATCCCTTGTGGAAAAAAAATGATTTGCTGAGACGGAACAAAAGATATCAAATTTCTACCAAGATAACTGGAAGTTCCAACCAATAAGAATCCTAATGAACCCAAAAAAACGAGAAGCGCCCAGCAAAAATTACTTAGTTTTCGAGACCCCGTTATAAGTTCTATCCATATATGTTCTGATCGCCAACTCATACTTGATCCGATTGCATTTTATTGGAATTGAGAGAATACCCCAAACGGTTTTGACTTTACTTTTTTTGTTTCCGAATGAGAACTTTCATCAACTAGCACTAGTTTAATGTGAACTAGCACTAGTTTGATGGGAACCTTTAGGAGTAATTCCTCAAATTGGTTAGATCTAAAATAATAACACACCCTTCCTATGATCCCAATATACAGATATACATATAGATCCGCCAACTTTACATTTTGGGTATCCAGCAGTCCTGATCTATTTCAAACTAGCTAAAATTCAGTTACCCATAGATCATTTTCTGCAGGCATAAGAGCTTTTTCCTTTATGTTCGGCAGAAATCGCATGTTCTACCTTATTTCCCGAAATAAATATATGTGTTATGCTACAAGTCTAAGTTTCAAAAAAACGGATGAGATTGGGTCCCCTCAGATCTAAACAATCTTGTTTTTTTGAACATGAAGAAATAAAGAAGCCATTGCAATTGCCGGAAATACTAGGCCTACTAAAGGCACAAAAATAGAGGGAAATTGGAAAGTTGTCATAAAATGGGTACCTCGATTTACTATTTGTACCTGTTCTTATTTTTTTTTAATATCATATTTTTTATTTATACTAATTATAATTAATAATTGTAATTAGTATGAATTCGTAGTTATTATTAATTAATTCAATTTGAAAATTCTTATTACAGATATAAGTATCTAATTGAGTATATAGAATAAGTCCAAGGAATGTAGAACTCAAAAAATGGACTTATTCGTCTATCTACATGAAAGATACATATGATAATCCATTTGATTATTTTTCTGCATTTCTTTGTGTTTTATTCTTGTCTTAGAATTTAATATTAATAAGAGTTTCTTACAAATTATTGAAAGATTCATTAGAATGCGGCCCAACCGGGATTTTTAGTGAAAATAGGATTTTCGGGGGATGAAGAAAGATACAAAACCATATATCTATTTTTTCTATATTTGAATTTGATTCTATACGTAAGACAAAATTCGTTTTATTTGCCTAATTTCACGAAAGGAAGAACTCGTGTTTTTATCTTGTTGATAGAGACTTCTTAATTAGTAATCGGGAATCCAGGTAAAAAAAAAAGAGTTATCCGCCACTTTTGATTCTTTCTACAATTAGATCTTAGGTCACCAAAGAAAACTTCATTCTTAGTTACTTTGATTCCGATAAGCAAACTACTTGTTTGCTACAAATAAAATAATTGAACCTAGTGCATTGAATTTGAATTCAAGGGAAAGAAGGCGTGGAGCTTAAATAACTCACTCAGAACACTTTTTAAAAGATTACGTGGTACGATTAGGTCAAATAAGCCCTTCTGGAATAAATATTCAGAAGCTTGTGAACCTTCGGGTATCGTTTTATTCAATGTTTGTTCAATTACTCTTTTACCCGCAAATGCAATGTAGGAATTTGGTTCGGCAATAATAATATCTCCCAACATACCAAAACTAGCTGTTACCCCACCGGTAGTAGGAGATGTAAGGATTGATACATACAATAACTTTTTATTTGATTGGTAATCATATAAGGCAGACGAGATTTTAGCCATTTGCATCAAGCTCAAACTTCCTTCTTGCATGCGCGCCCCCCCCGAAGCGCACACTATAATAAGAGGTATAAATTGATTGGTAGCGTACTCAATCAAACGGGTTATTTTCTCCCCGACTACGGATCCCATACTACCCCCCATAAATTTAAAATCCATAACCCCAATTGCTACGGGAATACCATTTAGTTGACCTACGCCTGTTTGAACAGCCTCGGTTAATCCTATGTTTCTTTGATAAAAATCAATACGGTCTTTATAAGTCTCCTCCTCCGAATGAAATCCAATGGGATCCCCGGAGACCATGTCTTCATCCATAGGATCCCAAGTACCGGGGTCGATCGAAACTTCGATTCTTTCTGAACTACTCATTTTCAAATGATATCCACATTGTTCACAAATATTAATTTGTGATTTCAAAAGTTTCTTATAATTTAATCCATAACAATTTTCGCATTGAACCCACAACTGCTTGTATTTTTGAGTTGCATCGAGATCGCTAGCTCTTAGAGTTAAATCACTACTCTTCGCGCGGGTTCGTATACTGGGTTCACTACTAGTTTTACGTTTCTGAAAAACGCACTTAGAAATGTAACTGTCACTGCTATCACTTACAGTGGGCGTATCAATACAGATTTGAGACTGAAGATAACTGTCAATGCAACGAGTAATATGATTATTCCAACTAGATTGAGTATC